ATTTGTGTAATGTAGGGTTTGTTGGTTTGTGTGTGGTGTAAATGCTTTGTATTTTTGTTTTGTTTTTATCATGCATAAAATTGTGTGTATATTTAAGTGTTTGTTTTTATGTGTTGTTTGATGAGTTTGTTTTTTTATCGTTTATTTTGTTTGTGGTGATTTTTTAGGGTTTTTTTATATTTTAGGTTTGATGGTTATGGTGATAAAAACAACGATAAAAACAACGATAAAAACAACGATAAAAACAACGATAAAAGTATTGGTAAAATGGTGGTGAAGCAATGATGAAAGTTTGATGGATTGTAAAATGGATTTAGGGGGAAAAGGGAGGAGAGTTTGATGCGAATTAATGAATGACAAAATTAGGGAGTTATGGTTAAATATGTTTGTATTTTTCGTTAAATTAACGAAAAAAAAACAAAGTGATAATTAAACGAGGAAGCTTTTCGCTTCAACAGAGAAACACCTAGAAACTGTAAGAAAAAAAAATATGTCCGGCAACCATGACATTATTAGCTACTTTATAGGTAGCTGGGGGACCCACCATGAATGGGGCCAAAGTGCATCAGTGCCAAGTTTGAGACGACCTTATCCATTAGACCATGACATTAGGTACATTAGGGGAAGCATCGCCAGCTCGCCGGTCATATGATGGACATGTCAAGAGGAAGATAACTCCTGCTACGCACTTGAAGGGCTTATTGAAGAGACCCCAAAAAGAAAACTAGTGTTAGGGAGGCTAGATGCCGCGATAACGAGGCAAAGGGAGGAGTATTCAGCCGACCACTTGCATCTGTGAAGAGCGAGTAAACAGGAATTAAGCAAGTTATGGCCCTGAAATAGGAACCAGAGGCACAAAAGAGCAAGTTGGGCGAGGGTGTAGGGGGAAAGTATGCGCTTGAAGCTGGTCGTTTAGGACAACATTCGACGTCGAGTAGCTCGGTTCTCGTGAGGATTACGATTAATAGATAACCAGGTTCTCTGGCTTGGGTATACTTGAAGGCTGTAGGAAGGGAATTTAACCTAGGAGGTGGGCGAATTGATATGGACTGAACGGTTCATTAGTGTACTAGGATATTCCTCGTTTGGATGGCGGATTGTAATGTATAGTGAAACATCCTCGATCTTGGGTAACGCTTGTCCCCGTTCTATGAGGTAGGATCATTTGGGCTATAGGGTACCTGAAGTAGGAATGTGCCTGGGAGTGTACACAGTCATTGTGGGTCGTTATGGGCGATGATATTTGAGTTTGGTTAGGAAGAGCATTACTTAGTATTTGGATTATACTGCATTAACATGATGTATGATGTGGTAAATAATTGTATGCAAAGTAATACATACCTTAATAACCCATAGTAAATATGGGGTAGTAGGGGATGGGGGGGTTGGGGGGGGGTAGGTTCCTATAGTTAAATTGAAATAACAATGGCTTTTCAAGCCGTAGGTCCTGGATAAAATCCAGGTAGGAATTTATGATAAATTTTGTTTTATTTATGGGTCTGTGCTTTGTCTTGGGGGGCTTAGCAGTCGCATCCAACCCCTCTCCCTATTATGGGGTAATGGGGCTGGTTGTGGCATCTATCGCTGGATGTGGTTGATTGGTGAGTTTAGGGGTTTCTTTTATTTCTCTGGTTTTGGTTATGGTGTACTTAGGTGGAATGTTGGTGGTGTTTGTTTATTCGGTATCGTTAGCCGCAGATCCTTATCCAGAATCTTGGGCTAGTTGACGGGTTGTTGGCTATGGCTTAGGCATGGTGTTGGTTATTGTTATCGGAATTATTATAGGTGGGTCGTTTGGACCTTATATGGGGGTGGAGACGGTTAATAATGGTGGATTGTCGTCTATCCGATTAGATTTTAGTGGAGTAGCTATGTTTTACTCGTGGGGGGCGGGGCTGTTTTTAATTGCAGGGTGAGGTCTGTTATTGACTTTATTTGTGGTTCTAGAGCTTGTTCGTGGGTTATCTCGGGGTGCAATTCGGGCAGTTTAAGGGATGGTCAGAAAGTAGTTTAGTTGAAAATACCAGCTTTGGGAGTTGGTGATAGAGGTTTAACTCCTTTCTTTCTGAATGGGGAAAACTCTAAGAAGGGGTATAATCTTCAATCTTTGGCTTACAAGACCAATGTTTTTATAAACTATTAGAGTTTTAGAGTTTATAGTTTAAGTATTTTATTTTCTAGTACGCTTGCGATTGGGAATAGGACTAGAATAATTGTGAAGTAGGATAGTGAGGCTATTTGGCCGATGATGGTGAATGGATATTCTACCGGTTGGCTGCCTACTCAGGTTAGAATTAGTAAGTTGGCGACTAGGGTTCAGAATAAGATTTGAGAGATAGGTCGGAAAGTTATTGAACGTTGTTTGGAAGTATGTAATAGGGGAATTAGGAATAGTACTAGGACGGAAGCGGCTAGGGCTAGGACTCCTCCTAGTTTATTTGGGATTGATCGAAGAATTGCGTATGCGAATAGGAAGTATCATTCTGGTTTGATGTGTGGTGGTGTGGTTAGGGGGTTGGCTGGTGTGAAGTTTTCTGGATCTCCTAGTAGGTTTGGGGAGAACAGGGCTAAGGAGGTTAGTAGGATTAGTATTAGTGCAAAGCCTAGGATGTCTTTAATGGAGTAGTATGGGTGGAATGGAATTTTATCGCAGTCTGATGGGATTCCAAGAGGGTTGTTTGAGCCTGTTTCATGTAGGAAAGTTAGGTGAACTAGTGTTAGTCCTACGATAACGAATGGTAGGAGGAAGTGTAGAGCGAAAAATCGGGTTAATGTAGGGTTGTCAACTGAGAATCCTCCTCAGGCTCATTCTACTAGTGTCTGTCCGATGTAGGGGATTGCTGAGAGTAGATTGGTGATAACTGTGGCTCCTCAGAAGGATATTTGTCCTCAGGGGAGAACGTATCCTACGAAAGCTGTTGCTATTAATGTTAGTAGTAGGATTACTCCAACGTTTCAGGTTTCTTTGTTTAAGTATGAGCCGTAGTAGATTCCTCGGCCGATGTGTAGGTAGATGCAAATGAAGAAGAAGGATGCTCCGTTTGCATGGAGGTTTCGGATTAGTCACCCAAATTGTACGTCTCGGCATATATGGGCTACTGAAGTGAAGGCTAGGGTGGTGTCTGCTGTGTAATGTGTGGCTAGCAGGAGACCTGTGATAATTTGTATAGTTAGGCAGATGCCTAGGAGGGAGCCAAAGTTTCATCAAGTTGAGATGTTTGATGGGGTAGGAAGGTCGATTAGGGCATCGTTGATGATTTTTAGTAGGGGGTGGTTTTTACGTAGGTTGGGGGTCATTAGTGAATTCTAAATGAGGATATGAGTATAATTAGGATGGATAGGGCAAATGATCCTAGATAGGCTTTGATAAGTCCAGTGTGTAGGGTGGTGGCAGTTTTTGCTATTGTTATTTGTAGTTTTGCTAGTCCTTCTGGGCCTATTATTTTTAATCAGGAAAGGTCTACTAGGTGTAGTGAAATATTCTGGCCCCCGCTGAGTAGGCCAGTTGTGCTAAAACGATGGATAAGTGGGTTGAAGTAGCCGAGTGAGGTGGAGAAATTTGAGAATATGTTTTTTTTAGGGTAGATCAGGGTTTGGGATATTTTTGATAGTTCTAGGGCCAGGATGATTCCTAGAATTGTTACTACGATGGCTGTTATTTTGATGGATAGGGGCATAGTTGTTGGAGGGGTTTTTGAGGGTGGGATATATGAGGTAATGAGGAATCCTGCTGTGATGCTTCCTAGTGCAAGGCGAGTGATTGGGCGTAGCACTGCTGGGTTGTTTTCGTTTATTGGGGTTAAAGGAGGGATACGGACGAAACCTGTTTGGACTATTAGGGTTATGCGAAGAGTATACACTGCGGTGAAGGATGTAGCTAGGAGGGTAAGTAGAAGGGCTCAGGTGTTTAGGTAGGAGGTGTTGAGGTTCTCGATAATTTGGTCTTTTGAGTAGAATCCTGCTAGGAAGGGTGTTCCTATTAAGGCTAAGTTGCCAATAGTTAGGCATGAGGTGGTAGTTGGTAGTATTTTTTGTAGGCCTCCTATTTTTCGAATGTCTTGTTCACCGTTGAGGTTGTGAATGATTGATCCTGAGCATAGGAATAGTATGGCCTTGAAGAATGCGTGAGTTGAAATGTGCAGGAAGGCTAGTTGGGGGAGGTTTAGTCCAATTGTAACTATTATTAGGCCTAGTTGGCTTGATGTGGAGAAGGCAATGATTTTTTTAATATCATTTTGAGTGAGAGCGCATGTAGCGGCAAATAATGTGGAGATAGCACCTAGGCATAGGCATAGGGTTAGGGCGGTAGGATTGTTGCTGAATATGGGGTGAGTTCGGATTAATAGGAAAATTCCGGCTACTACTATAGTGCTGGAGTGAAGTAGGGCGGATACTGGGGTGGGTCCTTCTATAGCGGCTGGTAGTCATGGGTGGAGTCCAAATTGGGCTGATTTGCCTGCTGCAGCTAGGATTAGTCCTAGGAGTGGAAGTGTAGGGGTTTGGGTATTGTAGGGGATTTGTTGGATTTCTCAGGTGTTTATGGTGGAGGCTAGTCATGCTATGCATATGATGAGCCCTACATCCCCGATTCGGTTGTATAGTACGGCTTGTAATGCGGCAGTGTTGGCTTCTGCTCGTCCATGTCATCAGCTGATTAGTAGGAATGATATGATTCCTACTCCTTCTCATCCGATGAATAGTAGGAATATGTTGTTTGAAATAATTAGGATTAGTATGGCAATTAAGAAAAATAGTAGGTAGGTGAAGAATTTTGTAATGTATGGGTCTGAGGCTATGTATCATGTTGCAAATTGTAGGATGGATCAAGATACAAATAGGGCGATTGGGAAGAATGTGAGGGAGTAGAAGTCTATTTTTAGACTAATAGGGATTTTGAAATTTATGATAAATTTTCATTCTCAGAGGGAGGTCAGGCTTTCTGTCCCTGAGTGGATGTGGATGGTTATGGGGATCAGGCTAACTAGGAATGAGGCTTTGACGGTATTTGTGATGATGGTTGGAGTATTTTTTAGGCTATCCGATAGGATAGGGAGGATAATTGGTGTAAGGAGGATTGTTAGGGTGAGGAGTATGGATGTGTTAAGGACTAGTAGGAGGTCCATTACTTTCACTTGGATTTGCACCAAGATGAATGGTTCCTAAGACCATTGGATTGCTATTATCCTTTGAAAGTAAGGGGGCTGAGATTTCAGGCTCAGATGCGGGAGTTAGCAGTTCCTGCTGGTTTAACCTCCCCTCGGCAGGTAAGAAGAGTTTAACTTCTATTTTTAGAATCACAGTCTAATGTTTTGATTGAAACTATACTTGCATATGGGAATGCCCGAAATAAGTTCTGGTTTTAGAATAAGGAGAGCCATAGGGATTATGTGAAGGGCTATGAGGAGGTGTTCTCGTGTAGACGAGTTTTGGATTGATTTAATGTGGGATGGTAGAGGTCCTCGTTGTGTTATAATGAGTATGTACAGAGTGTATGAGGCAGTGAGGAGGATTGCAGTTCCTGTTAGGATGATTGTTAGTGAGGATCAGTTGAATAGGGCTACTACAATGGTTAGTTCTGCTATAAGGTTGGTTGTTGGGGGGAGTGCCATGTTTGTTAGGTTAGCCAGTAGTCATCAGATGGCTATTAGTGGTAGTAGGGGCTGAAGGCCTCGTGTGAGTAGTAGGATTCGGCTATGGGTTCGTTCGTAGTTCGTATTGGCCAGGCAGAATAGTATTGATGAAGTTAGTCCGTGAGAGATTATTAGGATTATTGCACCTGAGAATGCTCATTGGGTTTGAATTATGGTGGCGGCAACGACTAGGCCTATGTGGCTTACAGAAGAGTAGGCGATTAGTGATTTTAGGTCTGTTTGTCGAAGGCAGATAGCGCTAGTTATTAGTGCTCCTCATAGCGCTAGTGTGATAAAAGGATAGTGGAGGTTGTTTGATGATGGGTTAATTAGGATAGTGATTCGTATGATTCCGTATCCTCCTAGTTTGAGAAGCAGTGCGGCTAGTAGTATGGAGCCGGCAATTGGGGCTTCAACATGGGCTTTAGGAAGTCATAGATGTAGGCCGTATAGTGGGGCTTTTACTATAAAGGCTGTTAGTAGGGCTAAGCTGGACATTAAGCTCGTTCAAGAATTATCTATTGTTGGGTGGAAGAGTTTAAGTATTGGGAGGTATAATGTGCCTGTTTGATTTTGTAGGTGTAGGATGGTAATTAGTAGGGGAAGCGAGCTAGCGAGTGTGTAGAATAGTAGGTAGATTCCAGCGTTTAGTCGTTCTGGCTGGTTTCCTCATCGTGTGATTAGGATTAGGGTTGGGATTAGGGTGGCTTCAAATGCAATATAGAACATTATTAGTTCTGAGGCTGAGAAGGCTAGAATGATGAACAGTTGGGCTAGGATTATTGTTGTGATGAAGGTTCGTTTGCGAGGAGTAGGTTCCTGTTCTAGGTGGTTTTGACTTGCTATGATTATTAGGGGTAGAAGTCAGCACGAGAGAACTAATAGTGGGGAGGAGATTTGGTCAATGTGGGTTCAGTGGGTTAGGTCTTTGTTTGGGAAGTATGTGGGAGTGAGTCATTTGAGACTAATAGCAGCAATTAATAAGCTGTATGCTGTAGTATTAGTTCATATGTATTTGTGTGGGGAGAGGAGAGTTAGGGGTAGGAGTATGATAGTTGGGATAATGATTTTTAGCATTGTAGTAAGTTGAAGTTGTGTAGATGGTCTGAACCGTGGGTTCGGGTAGAAGCTACTAGGAGTGCTAATCCTGTGCCTGCTTCGCAAGCGGAAAATGTTAGTATGAGGATTGGTAGAATGTTTAGTGAGGATGTTTGAGTTTGGGTAGATGATATGGCTAGGGCAATGTATATTGATAGTATTATACTTTCTAGGCATAGTAGGGCTGAGATTAAATGTGTTCGGTGAAAGGCTAGGCCTAGGCTGCTTATGGTGAAGGCTGAGTAAAAGCTTAAGTGTAGTAGGGTCATAAAGAAAGTTATAGATTGTAAGCTATAATTTGTTGAGCCGAAATCAACTGTCTTGATTAGACTAACTTTCTGTTATTCTGCTCATTCTAGGCCTCCTTGAGTTCATTCGTAGACTAGACCTAGGGTAAGAATGACGATTAGGGTGGAGGCTCATATTAGTGTAGTGATAGGGGATTGTAGTTGGATAGCTCATGGGAGTGGTAGAAGTAAGGCGATTTCTAGGTCAAATAGTAGGAATAGAATTGCTACTAGGAAGAATCGAATTGAGAATGGCAGCCGGGCGGATCCTAGTGGATCAAAGCCGCATTCGTATGGAGATAGTTTTTCTGAATCTGGGTTTATTTGGGCTAGTCAGAAGTTTAGTGTGGTTAGGACAATACTGAGGGTTAGAGATAGGGTGATTATGAATGTGATTATGTTAATTACTCTTCTCTGGATTTGAGCCAGATTCTAGAGATTGGAAGTCAATTGTAATTAATATACTAGAAGAGTAAGATCCTCATCAGTAAATTGTTATGTAGAGGAATAGTCATACAACATCGACAAAGTGTCAGTATCAGGCTGCTGCTTCGAACCCAAAGTGATGTTTTGGTGTGAAGTGATATTTGATTAGGCGAAGTAGGCAGACCAAGAGGAATGTAGAGCCAATGATTACATGAAGGCCGTGAAATCCAGTAGCGACAAAGAAGGTTGAGCCGTAGACACTGTCGGCGATGGAGAAGGGTGCTTCGTAGTATTCTATGGCTTGTAGGGCAGTGAAGTAGAATCCTAGTAGGATTGTTAAGGTTAGGGCTTGTATTGCTTGTTTTCGATTTGCTTCTGTAATACTGTGGTGGGCTCATGTAACGGTGACTCCTGAGGCTAGGAGGATGGCAGTGTTTAGCAGTGGAACTTCCATTGGGTTGAGAGGTTTAATGCCCGTTGGGGGTCATTGGCCTCCTAGCTCTGGAGTGGGGGCTAGGCTGGAGTGGAAGAATGCTCAGAAGAATCCTAGGAAGAAGAAGGCTTCTGATGTGATGAATAGTACTATTCCATATCGTAGTCCTTTTTGGACTGTTGGTGTGTGGTGTCCTTGGAATGTGCTTTCCCGTACAATGTCTCGTCATCATTGGAATATGACTAGAGTAGTGGAGACTAGGCCTATGATTAGGAGGTATGGGGAGTTGTAGTGGAATCAAACGGTTAATCCTGATGTAACCAGGAGGGCGGCGGCTGCTCCAAAAATTGGTCATGGGCTTGGATCGACTATATGGTATGAATGTGCTTGGTGAGTCATTGATGAGTTAGATATTTTCTTGTAGATAAAGACTTAGAAGTAGGACGAATACGTAGGCTTGGATCATAGCTACTGCTACTTCTAGGATAGTTAGTATAAAGAGGATTAATAGAGTTAGGATAGATACTGCTGGTATTGTTGAGGATAAGGCGATTGTAGCTGTTGAGACGAGTTGAATAAGTAGATGGCCTGCTGTAAGATTGGCTGTAAGTCGTACACCTAGGGCTAAGGGGCGAATTAGCAGACTTGTTGTTTCGATTAGAATTAGGGCTGGAATAAGTGGGGTTGGGGTTCCTTCTGGGAGAAGGTGGGCTAGAGAGGCTGATGGTTTGTTGCGCAGTCCAATGAGGAGGGTGGCTAGTCATAGCGGGAATGCTAAGGCCAGATTTATGGATAGTTGGGTAGTTGGGGTGAATGTATATGGTAGAAGACCTAGTAGATTGATTAGTAGAAGAAATACTATTAGTGATGTTAGGATTAGAGCTCATTTATGGCCTTTTTTGTCTAATGGCAGTATTAGTTGTTTTGTGACTAAGTTTACGAATCACAGTTGTAGGGTAGAGGTTCGGTCAGTGATTCATCGATTGTTGGTTGGTGATAGTAGTAGGGCTGGAAATATTATTGAGATTAGTACTAATGGGATGCCTATTAGGGATGGGCTTGAAAACTGGTCGAAAAAGCTTAAGTTCATGGTCAGGTTCAAGGAGTAGTGTTTGGGATTGTGTATATTTTATTAGATGGTGGGTTTGCTGTAATGAATGATAGGAGTTTGGGTTGGATGATCATGGAGTAGGTAAATCATGAGATTACTATGATGAAGAATCATGGATGTGGGTTTAGTTGAGGCATACCATTAAGGAGGGTTGTGCTCCTCTATCTCTAGCTTAAAAGGCTAGCGCTGGTTCATAGCTTCTTAATGATTAGGATGATATTATGGAGGATCAGCTTTCAAAGTTGGCAAGTGGGGCTGATTCTACTACGATTGGCATGAAGCTGTGATTAGCTCCGCAGATTTCTGAGCATTGTCCATAAAAGATTCCTGGCCGAGAGGCAACAAATGAGGTTTGATTGAGACGTCCTGGGATTGCATCAGTTTTTACACCTAGACTGGGGACGGCTCATGAGTGAAGTACGTCGTCAGCAGTGACGATTACTCGAACTGATGATTCTGTTGGGACAATTACTCGATGGTCTACTTCTAGGAGTCGGAAATGTCCTAGTGGTAGGTCTGTAGTAGGAATTATGTAAGAGTCGAATGTGAGTTCTTTAAAGTCTGTGTATTCGTAGGTTCAGTATCATTGATGACCGATGGCTTTTAAGGTCAGATCTGGTTCGTTAATTTCGTCTATTATGTATAGGATTTGTAAAGATGGGAGGGCTAGCATGATTAGGACGATAGCAGGGAGGATTGTTCAGACAAGTTCAATTTCTTGTGCGTCTACTGTGCTTGATGATAGTTTTTCAGTTAGTATTAGGGTTAGGAGGTAAAGCACTAGGCTGCAGATGGCTAGGGCAGTTATGAGGGCATGGTCATGGAATTCTACTAGTTCTTCCATGATAGGGGATGAAGCATCTTGGAAGCTGAGTTGTGAGTGGTTGGCCATACTGGAATGAGATGTACTGGGTTTTCACCTGTGACTTAGCTTTGACAAAGCTATGTAATTATTTTACTAACACCTCTGATGAGAAAGAAGCATAAGTGGTATTAATGCGGTTGGCTTGAAACCAACATATGAGGGTTCGACTCCTTCCTTTCTTGGACTTGGACGAAGGCTGGTTCTTCGAAAGTGTGGTATGGTGGTGGGCAGCCGTGGATTCATTCAACATTTGTGCTAATTAGTTCTGGTTGCATGGCTTTACGTTTGGATGCGAAAGCTTCCCAGATAATGAATACTAGAATGATTACGGCTATTATGGAGATTAATGATCCAATTGAGGAGATGGTATTTCATAGTGTGTAGGCATCTGGGTAGTCCGAGTAGCGTCGTGGCATTCCGGCTAGGCCTAGGAAGTGTTGTGGGAAGAAGGTGAGGTTAACACCTACGAATATCACTCCAAAATGAATTTTAGCTCATGTTGAGTGAAGGGTATATCCGGTGAATAGTGGGAATCAGTGGGTTAGGCCTGCTAGGATTGCAAATACTGCTCCCATTGATAAGACGTAGTGGAAGTGGGCTACTACGTAATAGGTGTCGTGTAGGGCAATGTCTAGTGAAGAGTTTGCAAGGATGATTCCTGTTAATCCTCCAATGGTAAATAGGAAGATGAAGCCTAGGGCTCAAAGTATAGGTGGGTCTCATTTGATTGTTCCACCATGTAATGTTGCTAGTCAGCTGAATACTTTAATACCAGTAGGGATAGCAATGATTATAGTGGCGGATGTGAAGTAGGCTCGGGTGTCTACGTCTATTCCTACTGTGAATATGTGGTGGGCTCAAACGATGAAACCTAGGAATCCGATTGATAATATAGCTCATACTATTCCTATGTAGCCGAATGGTTCTTTTTTACCTGCGTAGTAGGCTACAACGTGGGAGATAATTCCGAATCCTGGTAGAATTAGGATGTAAACTTCTGGGTGACCAAAGAATCAGAATAGATGTTGGTATAGGACTGGGTCACCTCCTCCTGCTGGGTCGAAGAATGTGGTGTTTAGGTTGCGGTCTGTAAGGAGCATAGTAATGCCAGCAGCGAGAACAGGAAGTGAAAGGAGCAGGAGTACTGCAGTAATTAGTACTGATCATACAAATAGGGGAGTTTGGTATTGTGATAGAGCAGGGGGTTTTATGTTAATTGCTGTTGTGATGAAGTTGATTGCTCCTAGGATGGATGAGATGCCTGCTAAATGTAGGGAGAAGATAGCTAGGTCAACTGAGGCTCCAGCGTGTGCTAGATTCCCAGCTAGTGGTGGGTAAACAGTTCAGCCAGTTCCTACTCCTGCTTCTACTGTAGAAGAGGCTATAAGTAGTAGGAATGACGGAGGTAGGAGTCAGAAGCTTATATTATTTATTCGGGGGAATGCTATATCGGGAGCACCAATTATTAGAGGGACTAGTCAGTTTCCGAATCCCCCAATTATAATTGGTATAACCATGAAGAAGATCATTACGAAGGCATGGGCTGTAACTACTACGTTGTAGATTTGGTCGTCTCCTAGTAGGGCACCGGGTTGTCCTAGTTCTGCTCGAATTAGGAGGCTTAGGGCGGTACCTACTATTCCGGCTCATGCACCGAAGATCAGGTATAGGGTGCCAATGTCTTTGTGGTTGGTTGAGAATAGTCATCGGTTAATGAATGTCATAGGTAAGATGGCTGAGTGTTTAAGCGTTAGGCTGTAGTCCTTTTTACAGAGGTTTGATTCCTCTTCTTATCGACTCTGTAGTGAAGTTCATAGTGGGTTGCAAGCTCATTGATGTACATTAATTGTGTGCCGGAGTCTTAGGCAGAGGCCTGTTGGTTTGGGCATATAGCTGTTAACTATAGTATTATGGGATCGAAGCCCATCTGTCTAGGAAAGTAAAATCCTAGCTTAATTAAAGCGTCTGAGTTGCATTTAGGAGATGCAGGGTAATGACCTGCGGATTTTATCAGAAACTAAGAGGGTCTGACTCTTATTTAAGACTTTGAAGGCCTTCGGTTTAAATTAATCCTAAGTTTCTTTAAATAGCAGCGACGATCAATGGGGAAATAGGTAGTAGGATGATAGATAAGGTAGTTAAGATAGAAATTGAGGTGCTTACTGGTTTATTGGTATGTCATTGTTTTATGTGGTTTGTAGTGTGAGGGGGAAGTGTAATAGTTGCGCAGTAAGCAAGACGTAAGTAGAAGAATAAGCTTAGTAGGGACAGTAATGATATAATCATTGCTGTTGGGGTCATGCCTTGTTTAGTTAGTTCTTGAATAATAAGTCATTTTGGGAGGAAGCCTGTTAGGGGGGGCAGGCCGGCTAAAGATAAGAGTGTTAGTAGGAACATAGCGCTAAGTGAAGGTGATTTTGTTCATGAGGTTATTAGTGTTGATAATTTTAAGGCTTTAATTGAATTTAGGGTTAGGAATACAGTTGCAGTTATTATAGCGTATAGGAAGAAGTTAATTAGGGTAAGTTTTGGGTTGTAGATGATGATGATAATTATTCACCCTAAGTGAGAAATGGAGGAGAAGGCTATGATTTTGCGAGTTTGTGTTTGATTAAGCCCCATTCATCCTCCGAAGGCTGCAGAAAGGATAGCCATAAAAGTGAGTAAGGTTGGGTTTAGGGATGGGGAGGTTATATAAAGTAAGGTTATTGGTGGGAATTTTATGACTGTTGATAGTAGAAGGCCAGTTATTATTGGAGAACCTTGGAGTACTTCAGGGAATCAAAAGTGGAATGGTACAAGGCCCAGTTTTATTGAGATGGCTGCAGTTAGAATTAGGCTTGATGTTGGATGAGTCAGCTGAGTAATATCTCATTGTCCTGTATATAGCGCGTTAGTTATGCTTGAGAATAGTACTAGAGTTGAGGCAGTTGCTTGGACTAGGAAGTATTTGGTTGCGGCTTCAATGGCCCGCGGGTGGTGAGATTTTGAGATTAGGGGTAGAACGGCTAATGTGTTGATTTCTAAACCAGTTCAAGCTATGACTCAGTGGTTGCTTGAGACTGTAATAGTTGTCCCTAATAGGAGGCTAATAGCGAATACTAGTTTTGCTTGGGGGTTCATTAGTAAGGGAAGGGGTTAAACCATCATTTTCGGGGTATGGGCCCAATAGCTTACTTAGCTTACCTTACTAGAAAATAATATAAGGGAAGTATGAAGGGTTTTGATCCCTTCTGTGTAGGTTCAACTCCTACTTTTCTAAAATTAGGAAATGAGAGGATTGGTCACCTCCATGCTCACTTTATCATAGTGATCCTTTGGCATTCAGGCACATTTCCTTGGTTGGTTCTTAGGTATGGGGGTAGGCCTGCGTAGCAAACTGGTATACTAATATGTCATAGGCATAGAGCGAGTGTTAGTGGAAGGAAGTTTTTTCATAGAAGGTGCATTAGTTGGTCGTATCGGAATCGTGGGTAGGAAGCACGAATTCATAGGAATCCTGCGGTAAGAAGAAGGGATTTTGTAGCTAAAATAATTGGGAAGAATTCTTGGGGAATGTTAAGTGAGCTTGGGTTGAAGAATAGGATGGTTGTTAGAGTGTTTATAAGTATGATGTTGGCATATTCAGCTATAAATAACAAGGCAAATGGTCCTGCTGCATATTCTACGTTAAATCCTGATACTAGTTCTGACTCTCCTTCTGTTAGGTCAAATGGGGCGCGATTTGTTTCAGCCAGTGTGGAAACATATCATATTATGGCTAGTGGTCAGCAGGAGAAGATTAAGTAAAGGGGTTCTTGAGTGATTGCAAGGGTACTTAGTGTATAGTTTCCACTTAGGAGAATAATGGATAGAAGGATAATTGCCAGAGTTACTTCATATGAGATAGTCTGAGCTACTGCTCGTAACGCCCCAATTAGAGCATATTTAGAGTTGGAGGCTCATCCTGATCATAGAATAGAATACACTGCTAGGCTTGATATAGCTAGGATAAATAAAAGTCCTAAATTCAGGTCTGCAAGAGAGAATGGGAGTGGAAGTGGAGTTCAAACGGAGATTGCTAGTAGGAGGGCTAAGATGGGGGTGATAATAAATAGAATTGGAGAAGATGTTGATGGACGAATTGGTTCTTTAATGAATAGTTTGATACCATCTGCTAGTGGTTGAAGCAGGCCGAATGGTCCTACAATGTTAGGGCCTTTTCGGCCTTGTATGTAGCTTAGGATTTTTCGTTCTACTAGGGTTAAAAAGGCTACTGCAATTAGGATAGGTAGGATGTAGGAGAAGGCTATAATAAAGTTAATTAATATTGGGTAGTTGGTCATTGCAATTAAATGTAAGCTAGGGAGAGGATTTGAACCTCTGGATTAAAGGACTTAAGCCTTTTGCATTTACCGAGCTCTGCCACGCTAGCTGGTCCTTTTCTTGGACGTGGTTAATAGTGATAGCCTTTCGTAATTAAGTTGGATTCATTACTTAAAGCGGAGGCTTGCCTGTAGTATTGGCCTCACTTTTCCTATCCTTTCGTACTGGGAAGAGTTCATCATAGATAGAAACCGACCTGGATTACTCCGGTCTGAACTCAGATCACGTAGGACTTTAATCGTTGAACAAACGAACCCTTAGTAGCTGCTGCACCACTAGGATGTCCTGATCCAACATCGAGGTCGTAAACCTCCCCGTCGATACGGACTCTCGGAGGAGATTGCGCTGTTATCCCTGGGGTAGCTTGGTCCATTGATCAATTATATTGGATCTGGTTGCTATTAGCACGTTGAGAGGTTGCTCTTAGTCTAGAGTTGTGGTCTAATTTTTGGAGGATTTGTTTTTCTCCAAGGTCGCCCCAACCGAAAAATGCAGACCAGCGTCTATTTTATGCGTGTACCCAGTGGGTGTGAATGTGTGATAGAGTGGTTGCTGATTTTAAAGTTCCACAGGGTCTTCTCGTCTTATGGGTTTATCCCTGCTTTTGCACAGGGAGATCAATTTCACCGATCGCCTGTAAGAGACAGTTAAGACCTCGTTTAGCCATTCATACAGGTCTCGATTTATGAGACAATTGATTGCGCTACCTTTGCACGGTTAGTATACCGCGGCCGTTTAACACTAGGTCACCGGGCAGGCATCACCTTCAATACTTGTCTGTTGGTTTGCTGAAGGCTATGTTTTTGGTAAACAGTCGGGCCTTGTGTTTGCCTAGTTCCTTTTACAGGTTTTAATCTTTCTTAACGGACGCTCCTTTGTCGGGTTAACAATATACCTAATACTCTGCTTGTTTGATTGATCGTATTTTGGTGATTTGTTAATAATGTACTGATGTAAGCTTGCGTCGAAGAGGGAGAACCCTGGTTACTCATTCTAGCATTAATTCTCCTATTTAAATATAGGTTAGCCTGTTAATGATGAGGGAGTCATAAAGTTTTTATATTTTTGGATGTAGAGCTTTAACGCACTCTTTATTGATGGCTGCTTGAGGGCCCACAAGGATTATTAGGTAGAATTATTTATCCGCTCGTAGAGATTGTATTCTTGTTTAAAGGAGCTGTACCTCCTTTAAATTGCCCTTAATTCGCTTCATTAGGGTTTGGTGAGTTTTCCTTGGAGAAGAATTAAGAGTGAACTTAGATTCGTTTCACAGGCAACCAGCTATCACCCAGCTCGATTGGCTTTTCACCTCTACTAGTAAGTCATCCCACTCTTTTGCCACAGAGACGGGTTCGCTCAAAAATAGCTGCTCACAAGTAGCTCGCTTGGGTTTCGGGATGGCAAACTTCAATTCATTTTGCTTGGTTTTTCTTGCTAGACCATGATGCAAAAGGTACAAGGGCTAATCTTTGCTGTTTATAGCTTAGGTTTTTCATTATTATTTCATCTTTCCCTTACGGTACGTGATCTCTATCGCGCCAATAGGTGTCTTTTCTATCGCCTATACTAAGACTAGTAAATGCTTTAGTTTGGTGTATGTGGAGTAGCTTTGTTATTCCAGGTCAATGTATATTGGGCTAGAATTTGGCATCAAGACGATCTGGTATTAGCAGACATCTTTCAGGTGTAAGCTGAATGCTTTTGTTAAAGCTACGTCTTGGTGGTCTAAGTGCACCTTCCGGTACACTTACCTTGTTACGACTTACCTCATCTTTAGCTTAGTAACTTATTAGTTATGGGGGGGTTTTGGTCGCTTGCGAGGAGGGTGACGGGCGGTATGTACGTGCTCCAGAGCCGGCTTAAAGAAGGCTCGATTGTCCTTCTTTACTGCTAAATCCGCCTTCCAGGGGCCGTTTCATACCCCTTTGCCGTGATGTTCTAATCTAGAAAATGTAGCCCATTGCTTCCATTCCATAGGCTATACCTTGACCTGTCTTATTAGTGTAATTGGACTATTGCGCTCACTGTTGAACCTTCAGGGGGGGTGGGCTGGCGACGGCGGTATATAGGCTGAATCTTGCGAGGAATGGTCAGGTAATATCGTGGATCATCGATTACAGAACAGGCTCCTCTAGGTGGGTTTGGAGCACCGCCAAGTCCTTAGAGTTTTAAGCGTTTATGCTCGTAGTTCTCGGGCGGATGCTAGGGTAGATTTAAGCATCAAGATTTAGGGCCAGGCATAGTGGGGTATCTAATCCCAGTTTGGGCCCTGGCTTTCGTGGACTTCAATTAATCGTTTTGCTAAGATCTTCTTTAAGGAGTTGGCCTTATGGGCATCTTGGGCTTATGACAGCTCAGTTGCATTTTAATCTTAGTTAATCGGATAGCATGTGACCACTCTTTACGCCGTTATAAAGTTGATTTGGGTCTCTTGTATAACCGCGGTGGCTGGCACAAGATTTACCGACCCTTAGTATTGCTATGACTAAGTCAAGTTTTCACTCATTGCTTAATATTAATTACTGCTGAATACCCGTGGGGGTGTGGCAAGTGCAAGGCGTCTTGGGCTACGGTGAAGGTGAGCCTGATACCCGCTCCTATCGACTTGGTTAAAGGGTGCCTAGGGCATTTACACTGGAATGCGGATACTTGCATGTATATGTCTAGCAAAAACCAACAGTAAGGTTAGGACTAAGTCTTTTGTCCTTGGGTGTTTGTAGCAGCCATCTTGACATCTTCAGTGTCATGCTTTAGCTATAAGCTACAAGGAC